TAGAATTCGAATGAAAACCACCCGATTGTAGGCAAGAATTTTCGATTTTGTGAGGATCAATCAAATAAGGTTTTCGTTAGAAAAAGATTCTATAAAAGCAATGATAAATAGATACTAATAAAGAAGGAAATAAAAAAAACATAGTATAGAAAAGATATCCAAAATTATATAGAAATCACTATCCTACCCTTAGTTTTTATTTCCTTAATTTAATTCCTTAATTTAATTGAATTTCGTTTGATTAGGGCAAAGTTCCTTAAAAACCTCTGCCTTTTTTAAAATATCCTGAACAGTTCCTGTAGGCTGAGCGCCTTTTTCAAGGAAATAGAGAATAGCGGGAACGTTTAAATAAGTTTGATTCTTGATCGGATCATAAAAACCCACTTTCCGAAGATCTCTTCCTTGTCTTCGGGATCGAACATCAATTGCAACGATTCGATAGACGGCTCATCGGGATAGATGTAGATGAAAAAGAACCCCCCCCCTAGAACCGTATAGGAAGTTTTCTCCTCGTACGGCTCGAGAAAAAATGATTTGAAGTTTTGTCTATGGATAAAATTATAATAAATAGTAAAGGAATCCGTAAAAGAAATTAGCCTATAATTTAAAATTTAACTCATAGTCATTTTTATTTAACTTCCTTCCTGAAAACTAAAAAATCATTTGTACTCATAACTCAAGTTCAATAATTATCAAATATATTAAATAAAATTAAGATATTTTTTTATTGAGTGGTCTTTAACCCCCCTTTTGTCTCGTTGAAAATCTATTTGGATTCTTTATTCGGATCTGTGAGACAATTGAAGCGGTGTTTCCTTGTTCTGGGATCCTTTATCTTTGTTTTAAATCATTGGGTTTAGACATTACTTCGGTGCTTCTTAATCCTTTCAAAATGGTAGCAACATACCCCTTTTGTGATTTCTTTCTAGAATCATACCGACGGTTGATTCGTGCGCGATACACTGTGGATCGAAAAAGTTTTGCGGTTCCAACAATTTTTTTTTGAATTTAAAATTTGCTCGAATCGGATCCTTTCGATTTCTATATCGAAGATATACTTACGAAGTTGTTCCAATTTATTGATTGGCATTAACCCTAGATCGTTGCCCCTGAGAAATTAATCAATACTTTCTACTCGAGCTCCATCATGAACTATTTACATTACAACCCAATAAAAAAAGAAGGGTTCTAGTAGAATAGAACAAACGACGTCGAGCCAAGAGCACCTTCATTCCTATATAAAATAAAATGGTGGATGTAAGAATAAAAATCCACACCAGATCGTGTCCTTCAAGTCGCACGTTGCTTTCTACCACATCGTTTTAAACGAAGTTTTACCATAACATTCCTCTAATTTGGAACCAGTATGGAATTGATTCAATTATGGAATCATGAATAGTCATTGGTTCAGTCGGTACAGAGACATAGTCATTTATATTTTTTCTTAGCTACATAGCTAATAAATATTTTTTCTGAAGAAATCTTAGCAAGACCCGGGCTTTTTTTGTATGAACGGAAATTTTTTCTATAAATCTATATCTCAAAAAAATATATAACAGAAATATCCAGAAATCTAAATATAGAAATAACATAACTAACAGAAATAACACGAATAAATAAATTCTATTTGACTCTGCCTGTTCAAGTGACTCAATAAGATAGACTGACCCATTTCCAGCTTCTCAAAGATTCAACCCATAAGGAATCATTACAAATCTTGATAATTGAAAAAGTTTCCTACTTCGACATCATTATTTGAGTCAAGTTTTACTTTTACAGTAAAGCCTACATTTGATTATCATAAGAAATAAGAATCTCTGTTTCTTTTCGAATAGAATTGTCAATGATTTAAAGCAAATAAGCTAAATAGATCGAACAATAAAAAGAAATATCATTGTTAAATATTTAAATTTGAATATTTTAGGGATGCAAATTCTTTTTCACAAAAATATAAAGACTATTGTCACTGAAATAGAATAACAATACATACCCATAGGCTAAGCACTTCCTCGTTTTATATGTATTTTCATATTTTGTTTAACCTGAGGTTAAGTGTATTTTCATATTTTGTTTAACCTGAGGTTAAGTAATCTTTCTGCAACTGTGATCTATGTCCCATCTTATCTTTATCTGGATCACAAAAGGATTCAGTTACATTTGCATGTCATTTGAACTCGATTTAGTTCAGTTTGTGAAAAACTGAGATATGATTCCGAAAAGAATCATTCAAAATCAAAAAAGAAAGAAGAATAATATTCTATCCAATATTAGACCTTGAAACAGAACCTTGTTGAACAAAAAAGATGTATTCGGATACAATGGATATGCTCTGGGACGGAAGGATTCGAACCTCCGAATAGCGGGACCAAAACCCGTTGCCTTACCACTTGGCTACGCCCCATTTATATTTTTATTGGACACTAATACTAATAAAGAATAATATTGGTATTAAGTGTTCGTCAATTCCAGCCCAACTATCTATAGAAAATCTTTCTTCTTTATTCTTCTTTATAGAATATATTATAGATTCGTGCTAGGATTTTGACATGTGTATATCTAGAATTCAACTGAATTTATTGATCATTACATACAATTCAATTAAGATATTGTATGAAAGTATGATTTCTTCTATTCTCCTTTGAGAATTGGAGTATTTTTGATTGAGCGGAAAAAGAAGGAGTTTTTTGTCTACCTTACTTTCTTCATTTTTCCTTATATAAATAACTCAATCAAAATGCAATTATCTCGACGAACAAAATGTCTGTTATGCTTAATATCTTTAGTTTGATCTGTCTTAATTCTGCCCTTTATCCGAGTAGTCTTTTCTTCGCCAAATTGCCCGAAGCCTATGCTTTTTTGAATCCAATCGTAGATGTTATGCCAGTCATACCCCTGTTCTTTTTTCTTTTAGCCTTTGTTTGGCAAGCTGCTGTAAGTTTTCGATAAGATCTTGAATACTATCCTAGAAAATTCATGATTTATTCGAGAAAAATTATAACAATTGATAAGATCAAATAAGTCTGGGAGTATGAACCTTCAATTCAAACATTGAAATTCTTGGCTAGCCGCAATAAATTTGGCTCGCCCCATTTCCCGATTCTAATCCTTTTTCCGGCGAAAGACCTTATTAGGTTAGGGTCCCTTAGAATATCTAATTGTGGGTATGAAAGTGATTTGTGATAATCAAAGACTCTTATTACAAATTTAAACTTCAGTTGAATTTCTGAACATTCTTTTCTATTTCTAGAATTCATTTCTTGGTGTCAAAATAGGATATGTGATATAAAAATGGAGGATCTATTATCTTTTCTCGTTTTTCTTTTTCAAAAAATGATCTTGGAGGTTGTGTAATGCTTACTCTCAAACTTTTCGTTTACACAGTAGTAATATTCTTTGTTTCTCTCTTCATCTTTGGATTCCTATCCAATGATCCAGGACGTAATCCTGGACGTGAAGAATAAAATAAAAATTTCGTTTTTCTTGCTTGATTTACAATTTTCTTAAGATTTTATTTTATATATTCATATTCCATACGTTTAACTAGTAAAAAAATCAAAAGGGGTTTGCGAAATTTGAAAGAAAAAAATAGAAAGTCATCAACGGAAACGGAAAGAGAGGGATTCGAACCCTCGGTACGAATAACTCGTACAACGGATTAGCAATCCGCCGCTTTCGTCCACTCAGCCATCTCTCCCAATTGAAAAAGATAATTACTATGTTACATTACATATCAAGTAAGGATTAACGAAAGTATTTCTTTCACAGTCTTTATCGTTATTATATAATTAGCAATTCCATTTAGATGCTCGAAAGATCCAAATAGAAAGATAAATAAAGAAGACCTTCTTGCTTTTATTTTGTTCGAAGTGCCTTTTGGGCCTGGCCCGGTCAATACCCAGCCGGGCCTTTTTTTGTTCCAACGAATTCCATATATTTATAGGTATAGGAAACATACTCTAAAATAGGTATAGGAAACATACTCTAAAAAAGATACCCAATTTGGTATCTGTGTAAGAATTTCCATTGTGGGGTTTACATATACTTATCGTTTTTGTTATAATGTAAATTGAAAGGATTAAGAATCAATTAAGTATGTTTTGTAGTTTCTTATGTCATTAGGCAAACCCAATTTTAGATTCAAATCCAAGAATCATTCAGGAATTCTCAGTCAACGAATAGTTAATGGTTCCCATTTGTCATAAATTTTGGCTTTTTTGAATGAAAATATACATTTGATTTTTCAATAGAAAAGTGAGGGGAAGTTTTTCGACATTGTATGTTTTGAGATACTATACAATCAATCGAAGGGGTGGTCAAACAAAAGGGGAAAAGGGTTTCTTTTAGAATTTTTATAAATTTAGAAAAAAAAGGATGAAATTAAAAAAGGGATGCAAGTACAATAAACTAAAGTTTAGTAATCCAACCCAGAAAATTTTATCTTATTGTGTATCGTTTTGGCGGCATGGCCGAGTGGTAAGGCGGGGGACTGCAAATCCTTTTTCCCCAGTTCAAATCCGGGTGCCGCCTCATCAACAAACGAATCAAAATGGATTATCTGCTGATATAAATCACCCAAATTTTACCCAACAGAACAGAATAAGGCGATTGTTGATACTTGGTTGATTCTAAACATCTGTTCTGGGGATTTTGTAAAAGATTGGAAATCTTTCAATCTAAAATTCAAAGAAAGATTATATTATAATGGTCGAAGCAAGACTTCCCGATTCCCTTCTACTGCTAATGTAATGTCTACTGATTGGGTCTTGAATTTCATTGGCATAGCCGGCGGCTAACTAGTTGTGGAAAGTCCTTTATGTAATCTACATATATAGACTCGCGAGAATCTCTGAGTGTTCAGGCATTCAATCACTATTAGATTGAGATTGGATGGATAATTTACTTTTTTATAGAAAAAGTGAAAAAAAATTATTATTTTTTTTGAAACCCCTCGTCAAGAGTATAATATACTATCTCCCAACTGCTTCAGAGAGACAATCGGGAAAGGAAAGGGTACGGATTAGATCAAATAGGAAATAAAAGTATGTAATAGATAGCAATTGATCTATTTGTACTTTGAAGGGCAACAAAGAATGGGCCCTCTTTTTTTATTACTATATGTTCCATTAGTAACATTCCTTTGTAGCGTCATTGTGTATTTTAGTTGTGTTTAGTCTTTCCCGATTAGAAATCATATAGGAATTTTTTAGAAATGGATTTATTTGATTGGTTCATCAATAGTGTTCGGCCAGAATCCCTTTTTGACTCTGGACCATGGATTCTACTATTATTAGTGAGCAATACAATAATGGAATATTTCTATCATAAAGATAAGGGACATAATTGACATGGATATAGTAAGTCTCGCTTGGGCTGCTTTAATGGTAGTCTTTACATTTTCCCTTTCACTCGTAGTATGGGGAAGAAGTGGACTTTAGAAGCACTACTAATTTAGTTTAGGAATGAAACGGTATCAATTGTTTTATAGATCGTTCTGCAACGCATTTTTTATTTTTTATTTGAATTGAAATAATTTTCAAATCAAAATTTATTCATTTCGAAATTCCATTGGATTCTAGTGGAGAAATGTATTATATAACAGTAAAACAATTATTTCAGAAAGAAATAGAATTGGGTCCTACGTTAATTCCATATATGGATTAATCACTACATATATTGAAGATAGAAGCTAATATAGTATACCAACTTTATTAGAAAGTAAAGTACAACTTTATACACTACTATAAACACTAATAGAGAGTATGGTAAGAAAGAAATTTCTTACCATACTCTCGGATCTAATAGAATACCGCTCATTATAGCCCGTTGATTTCATTTAAGACGCAAAAAAATAATTCTTTTGATTTGATTTCTTCAACTATTGATAAGAACTCAGAAGTCAAGTTTCATTTCAAGTAATTAATTATTTTGACTGACTGTTTTTACGTAAATGATAAGTAGAAAAGCAGTAGGAACTAAAATGAACAGTGCAGTAGCAATAAATGCAAGAATATTTACTTCCATAATCTCAATCTCATCGTTTTTTTATTTCACAATAACTCGGGATTTAATCCCATAGAGATGATAAATCTTTCACCTGTCAATTCAATGAATGCATTACCTATCGATGATCTTGAATCAGATCAATATCATGAATAACAATATCTGAGCTATTAAATTAATTCGTCGTCAAGAATTGAATAGTATAACATACGAAGATCTTTTATCCATACCGAATCCAAGATTGGATTCCCGGACCAATCAAAAATTCCTTTATTTATCCTTCTTTTCTGTTCTTTCTTTTCTATAACCTACCTTAGGTCTTCCGTATAGAACCCTCAAATGAAGTATCCTCGTCCGTTTCCATTAACTACAAAACGCCAACAAAAAATATAAGCGAAGTGGAAAAAGAGAGGAATTAGGTTGTAAATTTGAATGATCCAATTTTCTTTGGAAGACAAAGAAGTATGAGAAAGATGAGTCGCGGGAGAAAAGATGGAATATTCTATCAACTTCACTATTTTAGTTATTTTCATTTTATTTTATTTTAGTTTAGGGTTTGTTCTTTCTTCGACAGAATCCTGAAAAAAAGAGGGGAAACCCCTTCGGAATTAAATTATGATCTCTGTCCCTTCTTTCATTTCACATAAAATGGAGAGGTGAATTGATGTACTTATTGGATCCGTCGGGACTGACGGGGCTCGAACCCGCAACGTCCGCCTTGACAGGGCGGTGCTCTTGCCTATTGAACTACAATCCCAGGGAAATAAGAAGAGATCTAACAGAAAATTTGGATTCTTTTTTATTCTCTCTTATCAGGTATTTCTTAAGAACAAGAGGGTTCTACCATCTGATAGTAGATTGGCGAATTTTTGGGCCGAGCTGGATTTGAACCAGCGTAGACATATTGTCAACGAATTTACAGTCCGTCCCCATTAACCACTCGGGCATCGACCCAACGCCTAATTAGACGTTCCATAATCAACTTCCTTTCGTCTCCCAGGCGGACTTGACAAATACATTTCACTTTTGATAAAATCCTACTCCTACGGTCTTGGTATACCCCTAGAGGGACTTGAACCCTCGTTTTCTCCGTGAAAGAGAGAGGTCGTAACCACTGGACCATAGGGGCACCAATGGACCATAGGGGCCTATGGCCACCTTTAGGAAATCAAAAAGCACTACACAATACAAATACAATAGGGAATAAGGCCTAAGGCCACCTTAACTTAATATAAATCAGCCGAGGGACACCTTTAGAAGATGAATAGGATATGAATCAAACCGAAAAACTCGTTAACTTTTCTGGGGGTTAATGGTAATCAAACTTTACCATTAAACTATACAATCTTTCAACTTTATTTCATTGGTCTTTCTCGTCTTTATCTCTCTCATTCAGAAAGAGTTTTGCATTGGATCCAAGAGACGGTACCTCTGAATCAGCAGAGCAGGAGATGCAAAAAAAAATGATTTACCAAAGTCTGATTTGGGAATTATATTGAG